GCTAGCGTAGCTTAACTAAAGCATAACACTGAAGATGTTAAGATGGGCCCTAGTAAGCCCCGCGGGCACAAAGGCTTGGTCCTGACTTTATTATCAACTTTAGCCAAACTTACACATGCAAGTATCCGCACCCCTGTGAGAATGCCCCACAGTTCCCTGCCCGGGAACAAGGAGCTGGTATCAGGCACACCCTACTGAGCCCATGACACCTTGCTTAGCCACACCCTCAAGGGAACTCAGCAGTGATAAACATTAAGCCATAAGTGAAAACTTGACTTAGTTAAAGCTAAGAGGGCCGGTAAAACTCGTGCCAGCCACCGCGGTTATACGAGAGGCCCAAGTTGACAAACACCGGCGTAAAGAGTGGTTAAGTCAAAACTCATACTAAAGCCAAACATCTTCAAGACTGTTATACGCAACCGAAGACAGGAAGTTCAACCACGAAAGTGGCTTTATCTCATCTGAACCCACGAAAGCTAAGGAACAAACTGGGATTAGATACCCCACTATGCCTAGCCCTAAACATTGATAGTACTATACACCCACTATCCGCCCGGGAACTACGAGCAATAGCTTAAAACCCAAAGGACTTGGCGGTGCTTTAGATCCACCTAGAGGAGCCTGTTCTAGAACCGATAACCCCCGTTCAACCTCACCCTTCCTTGTTTAACCCGCCTATATACCGCCGTCGTCAGCTTACCCTGTGAAGGATTAATAGTAAGCAAAACTGGTACAACCTAAAACGTCAGGTCGAGGTGTAGCGTATGGAGGGGGAAGAAATGGGCTACATTCGCTATTACAGCGAACACGAATGATGTACTGAAACGTATATCTGAAGGAGGATTTAGCAGTAAGCAGGAAATAGAGCGTCCCGCTGAAACTGGCCCTGAAGCGCGCACACACCGCCCGTCACTCTCCCCAAAAACACCAGCCAATTAACTAAAACCTAATAATTAAAAAGGGGAGGCAAGTCGTAACATGGTAAGTGTACCGGAAGGTGCGCTTGGAAAAATCAGAGCGTGGCTAAGATAGAAAAGCATCTCCCTTACACTGAGAAGTCACCCGTGCAACTCGGGTCGCCCTGACGCCCAACAGCTAGCCCACCTAAACAATTTCAACAAACCCCTGTTAATACCCCCTAAGTACCCCAGTATTTAAATTAAACAAACCATTTTTCCCCCTTAGTATAGGCGATAGAAAAGGGGCTCCGGCGCAATAGAGAAAGTACCGCAAGGGAATGCTGAAAGAGAAGTGAAATAACCCAGTGAAGCCTAAAAAAGCAGAGATTCAAACTCGTACCTTTTGCATCATGATTTAGCGAGTGTACCTCAAGCAAAGAGCACTTTAGTTTGACGTCCCGAAACTACGTGAGCTACTCCAAGACAGCCTATCAATAGGGCGTACCCGTCTCTGTGGCAAAAGAGTGGGGAGAGCTTTGAGTAGAGGTGACAAACCTACCGAACCTAGTTATAGCTGGTTGTCCAAGAAATGAATAGAAGTTCAGCCTCTTGGCTTCTCTTTTCACCCTAGTCTAACCCCTATTGATGCATTAAAGAAACCGAGAGAGTTAGTCAAAGGGGGTACAGCCCCTTTGAATCAAGACACAACTTTACCAGGCGGGTAAAGATCATAATAATTAAAGCTAAATATTCTGGTGGGCCTAAAAGCAGCCATCCCCTTAGAAAGCGTTAAAGCTCAGACATATCACTGAACCCTTCTTATCCTGATCACTAAATCTTACCCCCCTAACCGTACTGGACCGTCCCATGCCCCCATGGGAGTGACTATGCTAATATGAGTAATAAGAGAGCCAAAGCCTCTCTCCCTGCACACGTGTACATCGGAACGGACACCCCGCCGACACTTAACGGCCCCAAACAAAGAGGGCACTGGATAATAGACCAAAAAACTAGAAAAACATCCATTAAACTAACCGTTAACCCCACACAGGTGTGCCCCTAGGGAAAGACTAAAAGAAAGAGAAGGAACTCGGCAAACACACTAAGCCTCGCCTGTTTACCAAAAACATCGCCTCTTGCAAAACTCAAAAATAAGAGGTCCCGCCTGCCCTGTGACTATTTGTTTAACGGCCGCGGTATTTTGACCGTGCGAAGGTAGCGCAATCACTTGTCTTTTAAATGGAGACCCGTATGAATGGCATAACGAGGGCTTAACTGTCTCCTCTTTCAAGTCAATGAAATTGATCTCCCCGTGCAGAAGCGGGGATAAAAACATAAGACGAGAAGACCCTATGGAGCTTTAGACACTAAGACAGCCCACGTTAAGCACCCTGAATAAAGGACTAAACCAAGTGGACCCTGCCCTAATGTCTTTGGTTGGGGCGACCGCGGGGAATTAAAGAACCCCCACGTGGAATGGGAATACTTTTCCTACAACTAAGAGCTACAGCTCTCATAAACAGAATTTCTGACCAACAAGATCCGGCAATGCCGATCAACGGACCGAGTTACCCTAGGGATAACAGCGCAATCCTCTTTTAGAGCCCATATCGACAAGGGGGTTTACGACCTCGATGTTGGATCAGGACATCCTAATGGTGCAGCCGCTATTAAGGGTTCGTTTGTTCAACGATTAAAGTCCTACGTGATCTGAGTTCAGACCGGAGTAATCCAGGTCAGTTTCTATCTATGCTATGCTCTTTTCTAGTACGAAAGGACCGAAAAGAAGAGGCCCATGCCCACGGCACGCCTCACCCTCACCTAGTGAAATCAACTAAAATAGGCAAAAGGGCATACCCCTCTGCCTGAGAAAAAGGCATGTTAAGGTGGCAGAGCCCGGTAATTGCAAAAGACCTAAGCCCTTTCTACAGAGGTTCAAGTCCTCTCCTTAACTATGATATCCACACTCATTACACACATTATTAACCCCCTCACCTTTATCGTACCAGTTCTTTTAGCCGTCGCTTTCCTCACTCTCCTCGAACGAAAAGTCCTCGGATATATACAACTGCGAAAAGGTCCAAATGTTGTTGGGCCCTACGGACTTCTCCAACCTATCGCTGATGGCCTCAAGCTCTTCACTAAAGAGCCAGTTCGCCCTTCCACCTCTTCCCCCATCCTGTTTCTCGCCGCCCCCATACTAGCCCTCACCCTCGCCCTTACTCTTTGAGCCCCCATGCCCCTTCCCTATCCTGTCATCGACCTTAACCTCGGCATTTTATTCATCCTTGCCCTCTCAAGCCTCGCAGTCTATTCAATTTTAGGCTCGGGCTGGGCATCCAATTCCAAATACGCCCTCATCGGGGCACTCCGAGCAGTAGCACAAACTATCTCGTACGAGGTCAGCCTGGGATTAATTCTTCTAAATATTATTATTTTTACAGGAGGATTTACCTTACAAACATTTAATGTCGCCCAAGAAAGCGTATGACTTATCCTACCCGCATGGCCCCTCGCAGCCATGTGATACATCTCCACCCTCGCCGAAACAAACCGAGCCCCCTTTGACCTCACGGAGGGGGAGTCTGAGCTTGTCTCTGGGTTTAACGTAGAATACGCAGGGGGCCCCTTTGCCCTATTTTTCTTAGCAGAATACGCCAACATCTTACTAATGAATACCCTGTCGGCCACCCTTTTTTTGGGGGCCTCTCATATCCCCTCCCTCCCCGAACTCACCGCCGTCAACTTGATAACTAAAGCAGCCCTGCTCTCAGTAGTTTTCCTCTGGGTACGAGCCTCCTACCCCCGCTTTCGATACGACCAACTTATGCACTTAATCTGAAAAAATTTCCTACCCCTTACCCTCGCCTTGGTAATCTGGCACCTCGCACTCCCCATTGCCTTTGCCGGACTACCCCCGCAACTATAGCCGCGGAGCTGTGCCTGAAGTAAAGGGCCACTTTGATAGAGTGACTCATGGGGGTTAAAGTCCCCCCAACTCCTTAGAAAGAAGGGGTTCGAACCCTACCTAAAGAGATCAAAACTCTTAGTGCTTCCACTACACCACTTCCTAGTAAGGTCAGCTAATTAAGCTCTTGGGCCCATACCCCAAATATGTTGGTTAAACTCCTTCCTTTGCTAATGAACCCGTACATCTTGTCCACCCTTCTATTTGGCTTAGGACTAGGAACTACCATCACATTTGCTAGCTCCCACTGACTACTCGCCTGAATGGGCCTCGAAATAAATACCCTCGCCATTATTCCACTCATAGCACAGCACCACCACCCCCGAGCCGTTGAAGCTACCACTAAATACTTCCTTACACAAGCCACTGGGGCCGCAATGCTCTTGTTTGCAAGTACTACCAACGCTTGACTCACAGGGCAGTGAGACATTCAACAAATATCCCACCCACTCCCAATTACCCTGATTACCCTTGCCCTCGCACTAAAAGTGGGCCTCGCCCCCCTTCACTCATGGTTACCTGAAGTCTTGCAAGGACTAGACCTTACTACGGGTCTTATTCTTTCTACTTGGCAAAAATTGGCTCCATTCGCCCTACTTCTCCAAATTCAACCCGCCAACTCAACGCTCCTTATTGCCCTAGGACTTGCATCAACCCTTGTCGGGGGCTGAGGTGGTTTAAACCAAACACAACTGCGTAAAATCTTGGCCTACTCCTCCATCGCCCATCTTGGATGAATAGTTTTAATTGTGCAATTTTCACCCTCTTTAACACTTCTTACCCTTCTTACTTACCTTATCATAACATTCTCAACATTTCTTGTATTTAAACTCAATAGCTCCACCAATATTAATGCCCTTGCCACATCCTGGGCCAAGGCCCCCGCCCTCACATCTCTAACACCTCTTGTACTACTCTCCCTCGGAGGCCTCCCACCACTAACAGGATTTATACCAAAATGGCTTATTTTACAAGAACTCACCAAACAAGACCTTGCCGCCACCGCTACACTAGCGGCACTAACCGCCCTCCTTAGCCTGTATTTTTATTTACGCCTCTCATATGCTATGACCCTCACTATGTCCCCCAACAACACTGCTGGCACAACACCATGACGCCTTCCTTCCTCACAAACTACTATACCCCTTGCTATCTCAACCACCGCCACACTACTTCTGCTCCCCCTCACCCCCGCCGCAGTTGCACTCTTGGCACTCTAAAGAGACTTAGGCTAACACAAGACCAAGGGCCTTCAAAGCCCTAAGTGAGGGTGAGAATCCCCCAGTCCCTGATAAGACTTGCGGGATACTAACCCACATCCCCTGCATGCAAAACAGACACTTTAATTAAGCTAAAGCCTTTCTAGGTGGGTAGGCCTCGATCCTACAAACTCTTAGTTAACAGCTAAGCGCTCAAACCAGCGGGCATCCACCTACCTCCCCCTCGCCTGTCTTACGGGTAGAGGCGAGGGGAAGCCCCAGCAGGTGTTAGCCTGCCTCTTAAGATTTGCAATCTTATATGTTGAACACCTTGGAGCTTTGGTAAGAAGAGGACTCAAACCTCTGTCTATGGGGCTACAATCCACCGCTTAAAACTCAGCCATCCTACCTGTGGCCATCACACGATGATTCTTCTCGACTAATCACAAAGACATTGGCACCCTATATCTAGTATTTGGTGCCTGAGCCGGAATAGTAGGCACAGCCCTAAGCCTCCTAATTCGAGCTGAGCTAAGCCAACCCGGCGCCCTTTTAGGGGACGACCAAATTTATAATGTAATTGTTACAGCTCACGCCTTCGTAATAATTTTCTTTATAGTAATACCAATCATGATCGGAGGTTTCGGAAACTGACTCATCCCCCTGATGATCGGGGCCCCCGATATAGCATTTCCCCGAATGAATAACATGAGCTTCTGGCTCCTTCCCCCTTCCTTTTTACTGCTCCTCGCCTCTTCGGGGGTCGAAGCAGGGGCCGGAACCGGCTGAACAGTTTACCCACCCCTCTCAGGAAACCTCGCCCACGCGGGAGCCTCTGTTGACTTAACTATTTTCTCCCTACATCTGGCAGGGATCTCCTCAATCCTTGGGGCAATTAATTTTATCACAACCATCATTAACATAAAACCCCCTGCTATTTCTCAATACCAGACCCCTCTTTTCGTGTGGTCTGTCCTTATTACAGCAGTCTTACTGCTTCTTTCCCTTCCAGTCCTTGCTGCCGGTATTACAATGCTTTTAACAGACCGAAACCTTAACACCACCTTTTTTGATCCGGCCGGGGGCGGGGATCCCATCCTTTACCAACACCTCTTTTGGTTCTTTGGTCATCCTGAAGTATACATCCTCATTCTTCCAGGCTTCGGAATAGTTTCCCATATTGTGGCTTATTACTCAGGCAAAAAAGAACCTTTCGGATACATGGGCATGGTCTGAGCCATGATGGCCATCGGCCTTCTAGGCTTCATCGTGTGAGCCCACCACATGTTTACAGTTGGTATGGATGTAGACACACGTGCCTACTTTACATCTGCTACAATGATTATTGCCATCCCCACAGGCGTTAAAGTTTTTAGCTGGCTTGCCACCCTCCACGGAGGTTCTATCAAGTGAGAAACTCCCCTCTTGTGAGCTCTCGGCTTCATCTTTCTTTTCACAGTCGGAGGACTAACAGGAATCGTCCTTGCCAATTCATCCCTTGATATTGTTCTTCATGACACCTACTACGTAGTAGCCCACTTCCACTACGTCCTATCCATGGGGGCCGTATTCGCCATTGTTGGGGGCTTCGTTCACTGATTCCCACTTTTCTCAGGGTACACCCTTCACAGCACTTGAACAAAAATCCACTTCGGAGTAATGTTCTTTGGTGTAAACCTCACCTTCTTCCCACAACACTTCCTAGGTCTGGCTGGAATGCCCCGACGATACTCCGACTACCCAGACGCCTACACCATGTGAAACACCGTGTCCTCAATTGGGTCATTAGTGTCCCTGGTGGCAGTAATCATGTTCCTCTTTATTATTTGAGAAGCATTCGCTGCTAAACGTGAAGTCCTAGCAGTAGAACTCACAACAACCAATGTAGAATGACTACACGGCTGCCCTCCCCCTTATCACACATTCGAGGAGCCTGCATTTGTTCTAGTTCAATCAAACTAACGAGAAAGGGAGGAGTCGAACCCCCATGGGCTGGTTTCAAGCCAACCACATAACCGCTCTGTCACTTTCTTCATAAGACACTAGTAAAATAGTACATTACACCGCCTTGTCAAGGCAGAGTCGTGGGTTGAAGCCCCGCGTGTCTTAACCCCTAATGGCCCATCCCTCCCAACTAGGATTTCAAGATGCAGCTTCACCTGTTATAGAAGAACTTCTTCATTTTCACGATCACGCCTTAATAATCGTCTTTCTAATTAGCACCTTAGTACTTTACATTATTGTGGCCATAGTCTCCACAAAATTAACCAACAAATACATCCTAGACTCCCAAGAAATCGAAATTATCTGGACCGTTCTCCCAGCAATTATTCTTATTCTTATTGCCCTCCCCTCTTTGCGTATTCTCTATCTTATAGATGAAGTTAACAGCCCCCTCCTAACTATTAAAGCTGTCGGCCATCAATGATACTGAAGCTACGAATACACAGATTATGAAGACCTCGGATTTGATGCTTACATAATCCCCACACAAGATCTAAACCCCGGCCAGTTCCGACTCATAGAGGCTGACCACCGAATAGTAATCCCAGTAGAGTCCCCCATCCGAGTCCTAGTCTCTGCCGATGACGTCCTTCACTCATGGGCAGTTCCTGCCCTCGGAATCAAAATAGACGCAGTCCCCGGGCGCCTAAATCAAACAGCCTTCATCGCATCCCGCCCCGGTATTTTCTATGGCCAATGCTCTGAAATCTGTGGGGCAAATCACAGCTTTATGCCCATCGTGGTCGAGGCAGTCCCCCTAGAACACTTTGAGAACTGATCATCACGAATACTTGAAGACGCCTCGCTAAGAAGCTAAACAGGGAACAGCGTTAGCCTTTTAAGCTAAAGATTGGTGACTCCCATCCACCCTTAGCGACATGCCTCAACTCAACCCCGCGCCTTGATTTGCAATCCTAGTCTTCTCATGACTAGTCTTCCTAGCCGTCATTCCCCCGAAAGTGATGGCCCACACCTTCCCAAACGAACCGACGCTCCAAAGCGCCGAAAAACCCAAAACAGAATCCTGAACCTGACCATGACAGTAAGCCTTTTCGACCAGTTTATAAGCCCCTCACTCCTAGGAGTCCCCCTAATTGCTCTCGCTATTACTCTCCCCTGAATTATGTACCCCGCCCCCACAACCCGGTGACTTAACAGCCGTTTTTTGGCCCTGCAAGGATGATTCATCAACCGCTTTACCCAACAACTTCTTCTTCCCCTAAGCCTAGGGGGCCACAAGTGAGCCGCTCTCCTGACCTCCCTAATGATCTTTCTGATCACCATAAATATGCTAGGCCTACTCCCCTATACTTTTACCCCAACCACACAACTCTCCCTAAATCTGGGTCTTGCCACTCCCCTGTGACTAGCTACTGTAATTATCGGCATGCGAAACCAACCAACCCATGCATTAGGCCACCTTCTGCCAGAAGGAACCCCAGGCCCTCTCATCCCAGTCCTTATTGTCATCGAAACAATTAGCCTATTCATCCGCCCCCTCGCCCTGGGGGTGCGACTAACCGCCAACCTAACCGCCGGCCACCTTTTAATTCAACTCATCTCAACGGCCGCCTTTGTTCTCCTCTCCTCTATACCCGCTGTAGCCCTACTTACATCTACAGTTCTTGTACTCCTTACCCTTCTAGAAGTTGCTGTCGCTATAATCCAAGCCTACGTATTTGTTCTTCTCTTAACACTTTACCTTCAAGAAAACGTCTAATGGCCCATCAAGCACACGCATACCACATAGTTGACCCCAGCCCTTGACCTCTCACAGGAGCAATTGCTGCCCTATTAATAACATCAGGTCTCGCAACCTGATTCCACTTCCAATCCACAACTCTTATGACTCTTGGAACCATCCTTCTCCTACTTACTATATTCCAATGATGACGAGACATCGTACGAGAAGGCACTTTCCAAGGCCATCACACGCCCCCAGTCCAAAAAGGCCTCCGCTACGGGATAATTCTTTTTATCACCTCTGAAGTCTTCTTTTTCCTAGGCTTCTTTTGGGCTTTTTACCACGCAAGCCTCGCACCCACCCCCGAACTAGGAGGCTGCTGACCCCCTGCCGGCATTACTACCTTGGACCCCTTTGAAGTACCCCTTCTTAACACAGCCGTTCTTCTTGCCTCAGGGGTAACAGTTACCTGAGCCCACCACAGCATTATGGAGGGAGAACGCAAACAGGCAGTCCAATCCCTCGCACTAACAATTATCCTCGGCTTTTACTTCACGTTTCTTCAAGGCTTAGAATACTATGAGGCCCCCTTTACAATCGCAGACGGAGTATACGGCTCTACCTTTTTTGTGGCCACCGGCTTTCATGGCCTCCATGTAATCATTGGCTCCACATTTTTAGCCGTCTGTTTAATTCGTCAAATCCTACACCATTTTACATCCGAACACCACTTCGGATTTGAAGCAGCCGCCTGATACTGACACTTCGTAGACGTCGTATGACTATTCCTTTACATCTCGATCTACTGATGAGGATCTTAATTTTTCTAGTACTAAATGTCAGTATAAGTGACTTCCAATCACCCGGTCTTGGTTAAAGCCCAAGGAAAAATAATGAACCTAGTTACAGCTGTGATTACCATCGCCACCCTTCTTTCTGTCGTCCTGGCCATTGTATCTTTTTGACTCCCTCAAATGACCCCCGACCATGAAAAGCTTTCCCCATACGAATGCGGCTTTGACCCCGTGGGCTCCGCCCGCCTGCCTTTCTCCCTCCGATTCTTTCTGGTCGCCATCCTCTTTCTGCTCTTTGACCTAGAAATCGCTCTCCTTCTCCCCCTGCCCTGAGGAGACCAACTAACGGCCCCCCTAACAACCTTCCTATGGGCCACCGCTATTCTGACGCTCCTTACCTTAGGCCTAATTTACGAGTGACTCCAAGGAGGCCTAGAGTGGGCCGAATAGACAATTAGTTTAAGAAAAACCTTTGATTTCGGCTCAAAAACTTGTGGTTAAAGTCCATAATTGCCTAATGACCCCTGTTCACTTTGCCTTCTCATCGGCTTTCATATTAGGATTAACCGGCCTAGCCTTCCATCGAACCCACCTGCTTTCCGCCCTTCTGTGTCTAGAAGGAATAATACTAGCTTTATTTATTGCCCTCTCTCTTTGAACCCTCCAACTAGGGTCCACAAACTTCTCCGCAGCCCCAATGCTCTTATTAGCATTCTCAGCTTGTGAAGCAAGCGCAGGGCTCGCCTTACTGGTAGCCACTGCACGTACTCACGGCACCGATCGACTTCAAAGCCTTAACCTCCTACAATGCTAAAAATTCTAATCCCCACCCTCATGCTTATTCCTACCGCTTGAATGGCCCGCCCCAAATGACTCTGGCCCACCACCCTCATACACAGCCTATTAATTGCCCTAATTAGCCTCACCTGGCTTACCAACATGGCCGAAACGGGCTGGTCTAGTCTTAACTTTTATATGGCCACAGACCCCCTGTCCACACCCCTCCTAGTACTCACTTGCTGACTACTCCCCCTTATGATCCTAGCAAGCCAAAACCACACTGCATCTGAGCCTCTCAACCGACAACGAACCTATCTCACCCTTCTAACATCCCTCCAAATTTTTCTTATCATAGCTTTCGGGGCCACCGAGATTATTATGTTTTACATTATATTTGAAGCCACACTCATCCCCACCCTTATTCTCATTACCCGCTGGGGTAATCAAACCGAGCGCCTAAATGCCGGTGTTTATTTTTTATTTTATACCCTTGCCGGATCCCTCCCTCTTCTTGTCGCTCTTCTCCTCCTCCAGAATAGCACTGGCACCCTCTCGCTCTTAACTATTCAATACTCCGACCCAGTTGAACTCTCTTCTTACGCCCACAAACTATGGTGAGCCGGCTGCCTTCTAGCATTTCTTGTAAAAATACCACTTTACGGCGTACACCTCTGACTACCAAAAGCGCATGTTGAAGCCCCCGTTGCAGGTTCAATAATCCTGGCAGCCGTACTACTAAAACTCGGGGGTTACGGAATAATGCGTATGGTGGTAATACTTGAACCCCTAACTAAAGAACTAAGCTACCCCTTTATCGTGTTCGCTTTGTGGGGTGTAATCATAACAGGCTCCATCTGCCTGCGTCAGACAGACCTGAAGTCTCTTATTGCCTACTCCTCCGTAAGCCACATGGGGCTGGTTGTAGGGGGCATTCTCATCCAAACCCCCTGAGGATTCTCTGGGGCCCTTATCCTCATAATTGCCCACGGACTGGCATCCTCCGCTCTTTTCTGTCTTGCTAACACGAGCTATGAACGGACCCACAGCCGAACCATACTACTAGCCCGGGGGCTCCAAATAGTCCTGCCCCTTATAACAGCCTGATGATTTATTGCTAGCCTTGCCAACTTAGCACTCCCTCCCCTGCCCAACCTAATGGGGGAACTGATAATTATCACCTCTTTATTTAACTGATCCTGGTGGACCATCATCTTGACCGGGGCCGGGACACTCATCACTGCAAGTTACTCCCTCTACATGTTTCTCATAACTCAACGAGGGCCACTTCCAGCACATATTATTGCCTTAGACCCCTCCCACACACGAGAACACCTACTTATGGCCCTTCACCTTCTCCCCCTAGTCTTGCTCATCCTTAAGCCTGAGCTAATCTGAGGGTGAGCCTCATGTAGATATAGTTTAACCAAAATATTAGATTGTGATTCCAAAGACAGGGGTTAAAGTCCCCTTATCCACCGAGAGAGGCTCGCCAGCAACGAAGACTGCTAATCTCCGCGACCTTGGTTGGACCCCAGGGCTCACTCGGACCGCTCCTAAAGGATAACAGCTCATCCATTGGTCTTAGGAACCAAAAACTCTTGGTGCAAATCCAAGTAGCAGCTATGCATCCCACTTCACTAATAATAACTTCAAGCCTAATTATTATTTTTACACTGTTGGCCTACCCAGTGCTCTCAACCCTGACCCCTTATACTAAATCCCCGGACTGAGCCACTACACATGTAAAAACAGCAGTAAAACTAGGGTTTTTCGTCAGCCTTCTTCCACTATTCCTATTTCTCAACGAGGGGGCCGAAACAATCGTCACCTCATGAACTTGAATAAACACCACATGCTTTGACATCAGCATTAGCTTTAAGTTTGACCACTACTCAATTATTTTTACCCCAATTGCCCTCTATGTAACCTGGTCCATTCTCGAATTTGCATCTTGATACATGCATGCAGACCCTAACATAAACCGATTCTTCAAATACCTTTTAATTTTCCTTATCGCCATAATCATCCTAGTGACAGCAAACAACATGTTCCAGTTGTTTATTGGCTGAGAAGGGGTGGGCATCATGTCTTTCCTTCTTATCGGCTGATGATACGGTCGAGCAGACGCCAACACCGCCGCCCTCCAAGCCGTTGTGTACAACCGGGTGGGGGATGTTGGATTAATCTTTGCCATAGCATGAATAGCCATGAACCTCAACTCCTGGGAAATACAACAAATCTTCGTAGCCTCTAAAGACTTCGACTTAACCTTCCCCCTCTTAGGACTTATCCTCGCCGCCACCGGCAAGTCCGCCCAATTTGGTCTTCATCCTTGGCTCCCCTCTGCCATAGAGGGGCCTACGCCGGTCTCTGCCCTACTACACTCAAGCACCATGGTCGTCGCTGGCATTTTTCTGCTCGTCCGTATAAGCCCCCTTCTAGAGAACAACCAAACTGCTTTAACTACCTGCCTATGTTTGGGTGCTCTAACAACTCTTTTCACAGCCACCTGCGCACTCACCCAGAACGACATTAAAAAAATCGTTGCCTTCTCAACATCAAGCCAACTTGGCCTGATGATAGTCACCATCGGGCTAAATCAACCCCAACTCGCCTTCCTACACATTTGCACCCACGCCTTCTTCAAAGCAATACTTTTCCTCTGCTCAGGCTCCATTATCCACAGCCTAAACGACGAACAAGATATCCGTAAAATAGGCGGCATACACCACCTCACCCCCTTTACCTCATCTTGTCTAACAATCGGGAGTCTCGCCCTCACCGGAACCCCCTTCCTAGCAGGCTTCTTTTCAAAAGATGCTATCATTGAAGCCCTAAACACATCTCACCTAAACGCCTGAGCCCTCACTCTCACCCTCCTAGCCACTTCTTTTACAGCCATTTATAGCCTGCGCGTGGTCTACTTCGTCTCCATGGGCCACCCCCGATTTAACCCATTATCACCCATCAATGAAAACAACCCCGCCGTAATTAACCCCATCAAACGCTTGGCCTGAGGAAGTATCGTTGCTGGCCTCCTGATCACCTCCAGTCTTACCCCCCTAAAAACCCCAATTATAACTATACCCCCACTGCTTAAACTAGCAGCCCTTGTCGTCACAATCACAGGCCTTGTCCTAGCATTAGAGCTGGCATCTTTAACAAGTAAACAGTACCAAACTTCCCCAAACTTGTCCGCCCACCACTTCTCTAATATGCTAGGATTTTTCCCAACAATTATTCATCGCCTCACCCCCAAAGTTAACCTAATTCTAGGACAAACAATCGCCAGCCAAATAGTAGATCAGACCTGACTTGAAAAAACAGGCCCTAAAGCTATCGCCACCGCTAGCCTCCCCTTAATTACCACAACCAGCAACACACAACAGGGGTTAATTAAAACATACCTGGCCTTATTCCTCCTTACCCTCACCCTTACTGTCCTCCTAACCCTGAACTAAACCGCCCGAAGGGTCCCCCGACTTAAGCCCCGGGTCAATTCCAACACAACAAACAACGTAAGCAAAAGCACCCACGCACTTAGTACCAGTATGCCCCCGCCCGCCGAGTACATGAGAGCTACCCCACCTATATCTCCCCGAAAAACAGAAAAATCCCCAAGCTCATCAGCCGGTACCCAAGACCCTTCGTACCACCCACCCCACACCGTACTTGAAACCACCACCACCCCCACCACATACATAACCATGTATAAAAAAACGGGCCGGCTGCCTCAGCTTTCTGGAAAAGGCTCAGCAGCTAAGGCTGCTGAATACGCAAATACCACCAACATCCCGCCCAAATAAATTAAAAACAAAACCAGTGATAAAAAGGGCCCTCCGTGGCCTACCAGCACCCCACACCCCATGCCTGCTACAACCACCAACCCTAAAGCAGCAAAATAAGGAGAGGGGTTGGAAGCAACAGCCACCAGCCCCAGCACTAACCCCAATAAGAACAAAGACATAATATAGGTCATAATTCCTGCCAGGAATTTAACCAGGACTAATGGCTTGAAAAACCACCGTTGTTATTCAACTACAAGAACCTTTAATGGCAAGCCTACGAAAAACTCACCCCCTACTAAAAATCGCAAACAGTGCACTAGTTGACCTACCCGCCCCCTCAAATATTTCCGTATGATGAAACTTTGGCTCCCTTCTGGGCCTTTGTTTGATTATCCAAATCCTAACAGGGCTCTTTCTCGCTATACATTACACATCAGACATCGCAACCGCCTTCTCATCTGTTGGCCACATTTGCCGGGATGTAAACTATGGTTGACTAATCCGCAACCTTCACGCCAACGGTGCCTCCTTCTTTTTCATCTGCATCTATATACACATCGGGCGGGGCCTGTATTACGGCTCCTACCTCTACAAAGAAACCTGAACAATTGGTGTTGTACTCCTCCTCCTTGTAATAATAACTGCCTTTGTCGGGTACGTTCTACCCTGGGGACAAATGTCATTCTGAGGCGCCACCGTTATCACCAATCTCCTCTCTGCAGTACCCTATGTTGGCAACGCCCTAGTACAATGAATCTGAGGGGGCTTCTCCGTAGACAACGCTACACTTACCCGATTTTTTGCCTTCCACTTCCTTTTCCCCTTCGTCATTGCAGGTGCAACCCTCATCCACCTTCTGTTCCTACACGAGACCGGCTCCAACAACCCCCTTGGTTTAAACTCAGACGCAGACAAAATCTCTTTCCACCCCTACTTCTCATACAAGGACCTCCTAGGCTTTGCAGCACTACTCATTGCCCTCACAGCCCTGGCCCTGTTTTCCCCCAACCTCTTAGGCGACCCTGACAACTTCACCCCCGCCAACCCCCTAGTAACCCCACCCCACATCAAACCTGAGTGATACTTCTTATTTGCCTACGCCATCCTGCGCTCTATCCCTAACAAACTTGGGGGAGTCTTGGCCCTCCTGGCCTCCATCCTAGTACTCCTAGTAGTACCCATCCTTCACACGTCCAAACAACGAGGCCTAACCTTCCGTCCCGTTACCCAGTTCCTATTTTGAACACTCATCGCAGATGTCGCTATCCTCACCTGAATCGGGGGCATGCCCGTAGAACACCCCTTCATTATCATCGGCCAAGTTGCATCCGTCCTATACTTCTTCCTCTTCCTGGCCCTATTCCCACTAGCTGGCTGAGTAGAGAACAAAGCCCTAGGATGATCTTGCAATAGTAGCTCAGCGCCAGAGCACCGGTCTTGTAAACCGGACGCCGGAGGTTAAAATCCTCCCTACTGCTCAAAGAAAGGAGATTCTAACTCCTACCCCTAACTCCCAAAGCTAGGATTCTAAATTAAACTATTCTTTGGCCAAAAGTCCTAGTTTCAATGTGTCTCTTAACCTATAATACATACATGTATCTTACATAAATAGTCCCCCCCCATAAATATTTACTTTAAACATGAATATTATTTCAAAACATACATGTGATTTTACCATATGTATCAATAACATATATGTATAATTAACATTAAATGGTACTATCACTATCATACATCACTAAGAAAATTAAGAAGAACACAAAACATTAACAATTTAAAATAACATAAAATTAAATCAAGGATGGTTACAGATTTAAGATCTAATAATAGACTCATTAGTTAAGTTATACGTTTCTCCACACCCCGTCATATTAAAATATCCGATGTAATAAGAACCGACCATCAGTTGATTACTTAATAATAACGGTTATTGAAAATGAGGGACAAGTATTTGTAAAGGTCACACATAGTGAATTATTCCTGGCATTTGATTTCCTTTCAAGGTCACAAATTGATATTACTCCCCTAACTTTCATCGACGCTTACATACATTGTAGGCTGATGAAGTACACTAGCGAGATAACCTACCATGCCGGGCTTTCACTCCAGAGAGCTGTGTTTTTTATTTTTTTTTTCCGTTTCAATTGGCATTACAGAGCGCACACGGTAATAATTAATAAGGTAGAACATTTTACTCGCTCAGCGAGTAAATATATTGAGTGTTGGAAAGATTTTATAATAAGAATTGCATACTTGTATCTCAAGAGCATATAATATGATATCTTAACCGAAACATCCCTATTATCGCCCCTGGTTTCTTCAGGTAAAATCCCCCTACCCCCTTAAACTCCTGAGATCACTAAGACTCCTGAAAACCCCCCGGAAACAGGAAAACCTCGAGTTGCTTAATTGGGCGTAAAATGTGCTTATTTACACTATTAAAATAATGCGCAT